GTAGAATTCCAGATAGTAAAAGAATATTTGTTTGTTCTCTTATAGATCCGGAGAGTTATTGAAATTTCATTATTATTAGAATATATATATATTCTTTACTCATATAAAAGGAAAGGACTCTATTATATGAATATCTATTTTTTACTCAGATAAAAGGAAAGGACTCTATATATAGACACCTAGATAAATATCTATACTCTATAATGAGTATATAGAATAAATATATATGTTGGTCTATAGCAATTAATTGAATTAAGTTTAAGTTGTAAAATAGATATAGATACTCATAAACAAATAAATCATGTGCCGAGAACCAGATTTGAACTGGTGACACGAGGATTTTCAGTCCTCTGCTCTACCAGCTGAGCTATCCCGACCATTTCCGAACCATTTCGGATACGCCATCTTCATCATTTTACTAAAGGACATAGGTCTATGTCAATTTAAAAACGACGATTTCGTACGTTTCTAATGTATGTGTATCATATCTATCACAACACTTGTGAAAAGCAAAAAAAAACCGGATACATTTGTGAAAGAATCAAATGAACGAAAAAGCATTTTTTTTTTTTTTCTAAGATAGATAATTAGGGAGTCTAAGGGATCTTTTTGGGGATAGAGGGACTTGAACCCTCACGATTTCTAAAGTCGACGGATTTTCCTCTTACTCTAAATTTCCTTGTTGTCGATATTGACATGTAGAATGGGACTCTATCTTTATTCTCGTCCGATTAATCAATTATCTCTCAGACTATGAAGTACGTTATTTGATCAATTGATTTGATCAATTAATATTCGATCCTTTCTGCAACTTAGAATTGATTCAGAACCATTTTTTTATGAAAAAATGAAAAAAAAAAAAGATACAAGAAAAATATAGATACAGATTGGGGTCGCTCGTTATTAATTATTTGTATTTGAGATAGTATTTCAGTACGTAGATCTATGTATATTCGTGTTATCTTTTATTTTATCACTTTATCTTTTCTGAAGTTTTAATAGAAGGATTCTTTTATGCAATCAACTCCATTTGTTAGAACAACTTCCGTTGAGTCTCTGCACCTATCCTTTTTTATTCTGTCTTTATGAACCTTTGTTATTTTTTTTTTTCGAAAAAAAAAGGATTTGGCTCAGGATTGCCCATTTTTGATTCCAGGGTTTCTCTGAATTTGAAAGTTATCACTTAGTAAGTTTCCATACCAAGGCTCAATCCAATTAAGTCCGTAGCGTCTACCAATTTCGCCATATCCCCGCTTCTTTATTTGATTTGTTTTGAAATCAAGATCTTATTATTATGTCATGGCCTTTTTTTTCTTTCATTTTGATTCTACTGGAACTGTTAAATTCATTAGATACTGATTCCTGTATCAGTCTTTACTCTTATTTGCTTCTTATTTTTTTTGATTTCTTATCTATTCTCTTTCATCTCTATCGTAGAACCATATTTGGTCTAATCAGAAATGATTCTATCATTTCTGTATCCACAATTCAATATCGATATATATAAATATATATACTCTATTTTTTCTATATACCCTTCTTCCTATCATTTTTCTCATGCAATTTTGAATACTCGAAGGGTCAATTATTTTCTTTTAGTCAATTCTTTTATATTATATATATAGTATTTTTTCTACATTCATCTTAATTATGAATAACTAAGAATGAAAAATTAATAGATGGGATTCCCGCAGTGGAATTCCTATGGATGTACAATTTCTGTTATGTGAGCCCGCTTAGCTCAGAGGTTAGAGCATTGCATTTGTAATGCGATGGTCATCGGTTCGACTCCGATAGCTGGCTTTTTTCTATTTGTTTGAGTTTTTACGTGATTGATAATGTCTTTTTTAAATTCAAGAATATTGAAAAAGACTTCTTTCCTTTTTTCCAAAGGTTACCGATTATTATGTCGTAGGAATGTAAAGTTCTAAATAATTGTTAGGGTAGTTAAATCTACGCAAAACAAATCAAGAAAAAGACCTTTTTCTATATACATTCTTTCTTTCTATGTATATATTTTGTTTCTATATATATGGTATATATATATATATAATATATAAATAGATTATATGGTATATAGAAGTATAGTAGGAGTATTTATGTCACGTTACCGAGGACCTCGTTTCAAAAAAATACGCCGTTTGGGGGCTTTACCAGGATTAACTAGTAAAAGTCCTAGAGTTGGGAGTGCTTTTTCGCGTTCTGGTAGAAAATCTCAATATTGTATGCGTTTAGAAGAAAAACAAAAATTGCGCTTTCATTATGGTCTTACAGAACGACAATTACTGAAATACGTGCGTATTGCCGCAAAAGCCAAAGGACAGACGGGTCAGGTTTTACTACAATTACTTGAAATGCGTTTAGATAATATCCTTTTTCGATTAGGTATGGCGTCAACTATTCCTCAAGCCCGCCAATTAGTTAATCATAGACATATTTTAGTTAATGATCGTATGGTGGATATACCAAGTTATCGCTGCAAACCTCGTGATCTTATTACAGTGAAGGATGAACAAAAATCGAAAGATATGATTAAAAAATCTCTTGACTCATTCCCCCGGAACAACTTGCCAACACATTTGATTCTTTACCCCCAAAAATATAAAGGATTGGTCACTCAAATAATAGATAGTAAATGCCTTGGTTTGAAAATAAATGAATTTCTAGTCATAGAATATTATTCTCGTCAGACTAAAACCTAACTAAAAAAAGAGGGGTTCGGACAATTTTGCCCCAATTACCCAAGTAATAAGTAAAGAAATAAAAAGAAAGTAAGGGGTTGATCGTAGGATTTTCCCCCATTGATATATCATAGAAGAATGAATGGGTATTTTCATGCCTTGTCCATTCTTTCCAGAGAAATTAGGGCTAAAGAATTCATATCAAGGAAAGGTCTAACTCTTGGAATAAAGGTATCCGTTATTATGTGATTTGATATATTGTGGTCGGTCATATTGAGAATTTTGATCAAGGTACGGAAAGAGAGGGATTCGAACCCTCGGTACGAAAAACTCATACAACGGATTAGCAATCCGACGCTTTAGTCCACTCAGCCATCTCTCCCAATCGAAAAAAAAGAATTACCATATTACATTACATTAATGGGGTTTGAAAAAGAAAGTCCTTTTATATGCCCTTTTTTTTTATTACTTTATTCCTTTTGTTTCCTTTTATTCCATTACCTTTAGACCCTATTCTATATTATCATAAAATAGACTATCATAGTCTAGTCTATATTCTTGATTCTATATTCAAGTCTATTTTTTAGATTTTTGAATATCTATAAAAGTAAAGTATTGTATATAAAAGTATTATAAGAAATTGGATTTTATATCTATTAAAAAATAGATAATAAGAACTAAAAAAAGAAAAGATTTATTTAATAGAAGTAATAGAAGGGGTTTATTCTATAATCAAATAAAAAATATAGAAAACTTACCTCAGTAATCCTTGTAATTTGTTTTCGATTTCGATAAAGTAGGGCTCGAAAAAGACATCTCTAACTCAATATTGCAATTAACCAATCAATATCATATAGCAATCCATATTTTAGATATGGATTGCTATATAATATGAAAAAAATAAAATAGAAAGAAAAAAAAACTACCTTTTTTTTTTTCACGGCTTAGCTCGCGGCGGGGGCTATCTTGTCAAATATCATAAAAGATAATGATTTTGATTGGATTCAAAAAAAAAATACTTGTTTTCCTAATCTCACTAGATTCCCTGAAGAAATAGAATACTCCAACGCTCTAATTTTTTTTTTCATTCTTTTCAAATTCTTTTCGGATTCTACCCGATTCTCTTACTTGACAAAAAGTTTCTATATATACAATAATCACATCATAGCGGGTATAGTTTAGTGGTAAAAGTGTGATTCGTTCCATTAACCCTACATAGTTAAGGGGTCCCCCGCGCATATTGCGACCAAAAACTTTAATTCTTAAAAGGATTAAATCCTTTATCTCTCAATGAAAAATTAGAGTAAGAATATTAATTCTCGTAATTTGTATTCAAGAATCAATTTGAAATTGAAAACTTGGATTAGGAGATTACGAAACATAATTTTTTTATTGGATCAAAACTTCCAATTGAACGAGTATGAATAAAGGACCTATGGATAAAGACAGAAAAATGGATTTCTAATCGTAACTAAATCTTCAAATTTCCTTTTATATAGTTTGGTTTTTATATAGTTGGTTGAGATTGAAGCAAAATAAGTATTTAAAGGATGTCTTTGGTTTACTATAGACATCAATATCATGTTTTGACTCGGTAGAAGGAAAACACTTTTCCTAAAGGTTATATTAAATTAAATAGAAATAAAGAACGAAATAACTAGAAAGATTATTCAAATTCCCCTCGTCTAGAGGGATCGTCTAGAAAGCGCGTTTTTTGAATGCATTCAAAAAAGAGTAGGCTGACATAGATGTTATGGATAAATTAGATGTTTTGGGCCGAATTTTTTTTCGCTCACGCCTGATGGCTGGAAATTTTTCCATATTTCATAAAGGAGCCGAATGAAAGAAAAGTTTCATGTTCGGTTTTGAATTAGAGACGTTAAAGATGATAAATCAACGTCGACTATAACCCCTAGCCTTCCAAGCTAACGATGCGGGTTCGATTCCCGCTACCCGCTATAAATCTCTATACTCATTATATACTTTCTAAATATTTAGAATAAAATAGAATTCATATAAATTTCTCTAATTTGAAAAAAATCAATTTGTATTCAAATTAGAGAAATTCTGGTAGAAAAAAGACTATCTTATATTTATTATACTATCATAAAGTCTGGTATATATACTCTCGATGTTATTATGAGAGTATTTCATTCCTTTCGATTCCCCTTTTTTATGATCAAAAGATAAAGATAGAAATAAATATATAAGATAAGAAGAAATTGGAATGGAAAAGCGTCCATTGTCTAATGGAAAGGGCAGAGGTCTTCTAAACCTTAGGTATAGGTTCAAATCCTATTGGACGCAATATAATATATA